TTACTAATCTAATAGACAAATGTTAAGAATAACAAAATGCTATAAACATCTCTATTTTTACGTTCGAATATATTATTCGAATATAGTCTAAAAAATACTGGTGTTTTTTGATGAAAGAAAAAAGCCCCTTATCGGATTTGAACCGATGACTTACGCCTTACCATGGCGTTACTCTACCACTGAGTTAAAGGGGCTCCTTTGGCTCAATTCATGAATCATAATATGCATACAAGATATATCTATTCTATAGAGATATCTTGTATAATTTATATATATAGATTATATATTCCATTTCATTACTATTACATACTAAATAAAGATTCCATGTCATATATCTAAAATAATATATAGATTATATCTAAAAAATCTATTATTATGTAATAAATATATATATGCATTAGACTCAGCAATAGACTCAGAATGGATATGGTTGATTCCAGAACGAAAAATTGGATTTATTTAGATATTATTCTAGGGTATAGGTTGAACATACGGGTTGAGAAATAAAACTGGAATGAATTGTTTCAAGACTGAAATTGACTTCTCTATTTCTATTCTATTAAATATCTAATAAATCAATAATTAATTTGATTGATATGATCTTCAAAATGAACAAATATGAAAGATATTTGATCGAATCATATGATAAAAAGGTGCAACTTGTCCGCCGAATCAAACAAATTCTTTAAGAAAAAATTTTTAGAACTTCTTGTCTTGATCCACGCCTTCCCAATTTCATATTGTTTGTTAATTTCCTTGCTTATTCTTAAATAAAAAAATTTCCATTTTCTTGAAAGAAGGATCCTGACTTCATATTACTTCTATTTATTTATATTTATCTTGATTTTTTTCTTTTTTTGTGAATTAATGAAGAATAAATATAGATTGAATAATGAATAAATATAGATATAGACACTCTATTTGAATTAAAAAAAACTCTATTCTCTATAGTATCGAATCAAGAATTTCCTATTTCTAGATGTCGATTAGAATGAATTTTTTAGGAAAAAAATCATGAATAAAAAAATTTAATGATATTATATGAAAGAGGGAAAGACCTTTCGAGTCTAATCAGACTCTTCCGTTATATTGACAATATAAAAAAACTTATCATATGATAATCATCGTATCGTATAATATGATGGCGGTTGGGCAAGTATGCCCCCATCGTCTAGTGGTTCAGGACATCTCTCTTTCAAGGAGGCGGCGGGGATTCGACTTCCCCTGGGGGTAGGGTACTACGAAAAGAAGTTGATCTAGGCTTCTAACTAAGCCTAGAATGGCTTCTTCCTGGGTCGATGCCCGAGCGGTTAATGGGGACGGACTGTAAATTCGTTGGCAATATGTCTACGCTGGTTCAAATCCAGCTCGGCCCAAGAATTCCCTGATCCGCCATGAAATGATCTAGACTTTTTCTTTGTTCTTCAAAAATGACGGATATTAACGAATAATAAAATTTCGGATATATCCTTACCGCTTGAATTGCTCTGTTCCATTTTTTTGTTAGCAAAAATTGCTATTTTGCTAAGAACTCTAATCTCAATTTACGATTTTCAAAATAGTCTTATATCTTATATATAATAATAACCTATAATAAAAACCGAATAAAGAAAAAACTTTTTTTTTAACGATAAAGATGGGTTTTCATTCCATTTGGACAGTACTGAACTAATAATATGTTATGTGTCGCTCTCGATAAAGTATCGATATATCAGTATATCCCTCGTGCCTCGGTGATCCTTATAAAACCGAGATTCGAATCAAAATTGAAATCGTTTAGTTTCAATGCAAGTATAAATATATATATTATGTATACTCGATTGTATACTCGATAGCTTGATTTCATGGGGATTGTAGTTCAATTGGTTAGAGCACCGCCCTGTCAAGGCGGAAGCTGCGGGTTCGAGCCCCGTCAGTCCCGACGGAATAAAATCAATCAAATAAAAGCCAATAACATGAAAAAAAGGATCCAAACTCTTTTTAGAGAGAATGAATTTTTTTTAAGAGAAATGCTGTCGAAGACAGACTATACATAGTGAACGTTGCTAGAAGATTCAATCTTTTTTATATCTTAGTAGTAGTATAATATAATAATACTAGGACTTTTTTAGGATACTTGTTTGATTTGTTTTCCACGCAAATTAGATCATTAAAAAAAGTAGTTAACTCCTTCTTCTTTTTTATTTAGCTTCTATTGTTTGTTTGAGTTGGTTTGTTTGTAACCAACGGAAATGAAACGTAAAGAGTATTCAAATACTACTTCATCAGATTCATCAGATGAATCTACAAGGAATGGGGTCTAATTTATAGAAAAAAAAAGAAAGAAGGAGAAATAAAATAATAAATAAGAAAAAAAGAAAAAAGAATCCAAAAGAGAAAGGAAGTCGATTGAATTGAATCATGTGAATTGGATCATGAATCCAATTTTGAATTTGGTATGGCTAAAAAAAAGATCTTCCTGTGGTATACTATTTCATTTTAAACGCTGAATTGATTTGATAGCTCAGATATTTTTTTTATTCATGATATTGATCTGATTCAATATCATCGAGGTTGAATTCACCCCATTGAATTTTCGGGGTGAAAATTTGCTCATCTCTATGGGATTAAATCCCGAATTATTACCTAATAAAAATGAAAAATAAAAAACACTGAGATTATGGAAGTCAATATTCTCGCATTTATTGCTACTGCACTCTTCATTCTAGTTCCTACTGCCTTTTTACTTATAATATATGTAAAAACCGTGAGTCAAAGTGATTAAGTTGAATGAAACTTGATTGTTTTTTTGAGGCACCTATTGAAGAAATCGAAGAAATCAAAAGGATTAATTGGAATTTTGCGTCGTAAGTGGAATGCGAATAATCGGGATACTTTTATATGATATCCTATAGTATGGTAGAAAGCATCTTTCTACCATACTAGCTAGCATACTCCCAATTATGCTTATTGTAATGGAAGAAGTTGTATATTATATACTTTATATCTTTCTATTTTATGTATACATAAAATATATATACATCAAAAAGCTTTTTAAAATAAAAAAGTGTGTCTATAAAACAATCCATACAGCTTGATTCTTCACGTCAATCAATTAGTAGTGCCTTTAGAGTCCACTTCGCCCCCATACTACGAGGGACAGAGAGAAAGTAAAGACGACCATTAAAGCAGCCCAAGCAAGACTTACTATATCCATGTAAATTATGTCTCCTGTCTCTATGAAGGATATTCCACTAGTGTTCACTAATAATAGTGGGATCAATGGCGCATAGTCAAAAAAAAGGGGATTATGACCTAACGCCGTTGATGAAAGGCTCCAATAAATCCGCTTCCAACAAGTGATACTCTTTTTCTAGTGGAATCGTCAGGGGGTAAGCATAAAAAAATACGCAGTCACACGTTTAGAAATATCAGGGGGAATCCGCTGAATCTTAAGATAAGATGTAGAAAAGCTATTCTTTCTTTTCTTGTCTTTTATTTTATCTATTTTAGTTAGGTTAGGTATTAGGTAAAAAATTAGGGAAAAGCCCTAAAAATGAATTTAGATTCAGGAGTCGATAACGATCTACTCCATCCCTCTGTTTCCCGTTTCATCTAATCATTACTGTCTAATATTTATCTCCGGGATCAACCCGAGGATCACTTATTCATTCTTGATTTTGGTTTATTGAAAAGAAATTCAATTCATTCTTTCTTTTTGCATTTTTTCTAGGTGTAGTGCATCTTATCTATCAAAAAAAGTCAATTTTCCATCAGGCTATCGAATTGAATTCAAGAACCAGTAATGAAACACCCCATTACGTAGTGGAATGGAATCAGGAAATCCTTATATGAAATTTTTTTCATTCCACTACTCGAATCTTTCGGGGAATCTTACCCAGAATCCTAAAGGCAAGCATTTCTAGCACTTTCTGTTTAGAAAACAGAACTTCCAGATGTTTAGAATCAAGCAAGTATCCAAAGGCCTTTTCCTACGTTTGCTTCTGCTGGAGAAAAACTAATCGAGTTATATCAGCCAAATCAAATACAAGATTTTCTCCTTTTTGTTGATCAGGCGACACCCGGATTTGAACTGGGGAAAAAGGATTTGCAGTCCCCCGCCTTACCGCTCGGCCATGTCGCCAAACCAAAATAATACCTTACAAAATAGATAAGAATAGTCTCTCTTTCTTTGGATGGGATGTGGGATTACTTAATTTCTTTCTTTTTTATTTCACTTGGATTTTTCATTTTGAATCCCATTTTCTTTAATCCCTTGCCCCGAAATAAACCCATCGTTTTTTGTATTGGGTCCATTCCTTTGGTTATATGTTTATATGGATAGTATCTCAAAACATAAATATCCAAAAACTTTTCCTTTTGATATTGAAAAAAAAACTTAATGTGATTTTTCCGTCACCAAAGTCATAATTCGGGGCAAATTGGAACCATTAACTATGAAATGTAACTTGAAATTGATGAATGATTCTTGTATTTGAATTGAAAATTTGAGATTCCTAATCCCTATTCTATTATATAATAATATATATAATATATCTAATAATATATATATAATCTAATACTAATAATATATAAATTGATATATTGATAGTTAACTAAACTAACCCGTATTAATTATTTTCAATAAACCAATTTCCATTCTGTTTGCAACGAAAAGTAGATGGAAACCCCAGAGCAGAAATGCTTATACAAATAGCTAATCGCCCATCTTCCCCCTATATGATATGATCCCCATAGCAAATTCTCAGTAAATTGTCGTGCTTCCATTTTTCCTTGAATAGCAAATTGACTAGAAAATAACAATTTAGCTATAGTGCGGTATGTGCGGTCTCGAATCCACCCGCAATAAAAATGAAGGAGGAAACATATCTAACATATCTATAAAAACGTATAAATAGATAGCTATCTACGCACATTTAATAAATACAAGCCCTATTCATTACTATGTCACGCACTTTGTTTGATCCTATTTCTTGGACTCAAAAATCGAGATTTCCTGC